GGACTGACTTATAGTGTGACTTGTCAGATCTATTGGGTCATATGGGATTTCCCCGTTCTCTCCCCCGATCGAGAGATCCTCTGTTTCGCCCAAGAAAGATAAATTGAATCATCAAAAAATTGGAGCGTGAAGTGCAATTAGATGCATTGTTTGGGGGAATTCATAATACTATTCTTAATTAGAATAATTTATGGTTGGCTTTGGTTGGACTCAAAAAATGAAGTATCCAGACTCCGTTTAGCAAAAACCCAATTGGGAATATATCTATGATTACTACGTGTATCATAAATGATTCCTGTTTGTTATTTAGAAAGTCATAACAAAAAGAAATGGTGATGGGACGATTTGTCCTATATGTACAAATCAAAATCGGGCGGATCTTGACCCGGAGTAGAGCATAAACCTAAAAAGATGAAAGAGATCCATTCAGGAACAAGAAAATACCATCGTGATTTGGATTRGAATCTCGATGAAACAATACATCAATGAGAAGTTAATTCGATAAGTTTATTGACATTTTTCTATTATTTTTCTATTATAAGAAAGAAAAGAAGTAAAAATTCGTCTTTATTGAAAAATCGAAGAAAAAGCCCTTTCGTTAGAAGTTCGAAAAAACTGCTATGAAAAAGAATAAGAAAAAAGAAAGAGGACTGGAATCTATACATTGATTCGTTTTTTCGCAATTGTTTTTTGAACCGTATGCATCAAAAGGTGCATGTACGGTCCTCGAAGGAATAGAATTTTTCCTTACTCAACGGACTTTATCGACGAAGAATACTCATTTTAGGCGGTGAAATTACTTCAGACCTCACGAATATCATGACAGGTGCTTTGCTATTTTTCAGTCTCGCGGATTCTAGCAAAAAGTTTAAATTTTTTATAAACTCTCTTGGCGGATCAGTAATAGATGGAATAGCCATTTATGATACTATACAGACTATTCTCGCACCAGTCGAGACAATAGTTACGGGAATGGCCGCGTCAATGGCATGTTTTATCCTGAATGGAGGAACTTCACGTATCGCATTCCCTCACGCTTGGCGCCAATGAGGTTTTTTTATTGGAGAGAAAAAAGAAAACTATGCCTTCGCCATATGAATATTAAGTAATAATAGCATGGCACTTCGAATTCGATATGAAAAATTTTTGTATTGTTTTTTTTTCAAAAGATTCGATTATGTATCGAGAGAGTAGTATGAGATAAAAGGTATTTCCGATTTTCTCTTATCTATCGGGAGTCCAATTCAGCGTCACAAACTTTTTTGTTTTCACACCGAAGGACTCTTAACAATATTTATGTTAGAAAAAAAAGAGTGCGAAAAAAAAACAAGATTTTTCCTTTTTTGGTTGGATCAAAAAGAAACTTTGGGATTGCTGAATCAAAGACAAAAAAAGAATCTATTTTAAAATAGAAAGCAACGGAACCATCATAGTATTTTTAATTCCCCTGAAAGGAAGGGTGGCAATTTGATCATTTACCCATCTGGGGCTGAGAGATTCTATTTTTATCTTTCTTGAATGGAAAGTAAGGGTCGAGATTGTAGAGCCGTATGCAATGCACAAAAGACGATGCCTGTACGGTTGTTCAATTCTATCTTTTTTTCCTACTATTCTTTATCTTTCTTTTCTGTTCGTTTCACACAGCAGATAAAGAATCCTTTTATCATCAGGGTAATGATGCATCAGCCCTCTAGTCCTTATTTGGACGAAAAAAACGTAGACATTTTCCTGGAACTGGAGGAAATAAAAAGAATGCACGACATCATCATAGATGGTTTTAGCAAAACGACGTTGAAATCACGCACGAAAATAATGGCTGACATGGACAGAGATCTTTCTATGTCAGCAATAGAAGCCCAAGAATATGGACTTGTTGATCTTATAGGAGGAGAAAATATTTTTAAATTTCCATGAATTGAGATCCTATCTCCGGGCTTACTTCTATTAGAGAAATAAAATAAATTTTGCGCGAATCCATGATTCGTATTTTTAACTAGAAAAAATAAATGCCGGTTAGGATCAATCTAAACCCGTAGTTCAATATACGAACTAAAAAAAATAAATCTATAACCAAGCCAAACAAGTCCATTGCGTATTTTAATATACGAACTAATCCTTATTATTAGAAAAAAATTATGAATCATCGTAAAATAATACGATATTCCTTGTCGTTGTGGTTTAAATTCACGACAATGGTTCGAAAGCTAATCAAGTTTAGCTTCATCCTTGCAACCTTTTTGGGTTCACAAGGGTTGCTGTCTATAGGCATGTCGAGTTACCTGTGCAGTTACTTCTATGCAGAAGTGAAATCTTTTATAGCAAACAGACCAATCCCTTTTCATACCCAAGGTGTCATGCTCTTTTTTAGCGGTATCTGGGGAATATTCGTTAGCGTATTTTTATGGTCAAGATTCTCTTGGACCACAAGATCGTATAGCAAAAAAGGGTTTTGCTGTATTTTACGTTGGGGATTCCCTGAACCAGAGCAGATGATACTCTTTCAATTCTGTATAACAGAGATAAAATCTGTTAAAAGCGGAGTTAAAAGGGGTCCAAAAGGCCCTTGTAAGGAAATCCGAGGTGAGGGGAACCTCTTATGGTCACGCGTTGATAAGAATTTAACACCACAAGAAGATGAACACAAAATAGAGGGGGTATCTTTTTCCATTCAAATACCAATGAAAGGACGATAAATTATCAGTGAAAGGATGCTAAGTGGGGCTGAAGAGCGAATGCTTTTTCAGCCTCAGCAAAAATGCAAGAATCCATTGAGGCAAGTAAGAAATTGAACTACTAGATTCAATTTCTTACTTGTTTTGCCGCTCATTTTTTTGATCATCACAATATCTTTCTCTCAATTATTCTATTCTTAGCTATGGGGAATCATTGGAATTCTTTCGAAATATTTTGGATATTTTGATAGAAAAGGAGTTCTTTCATCTCAAAATCGCAATAATATTCATTCCTTAAAGGACTTCTTTCGGTCATTCATCGAAAGGAGACACTTGTTTGGGATTTGATGAATTGAGATATCTGGAAACAATATTTTTGATTATTTCTTCATTCGAATTCGAAGTGGAGTCTTAGTCTATTTCTATATTCTTTCTAGATTCAAACAAAATCACAAATAAAATACATTCATAGGTTTCGTGTATAGAACTCATGTTTGAAAGAAATATTCGATCACATAGAGTCGACAAATGAAGCGGGTTAATTAAAAATTCACAGGTGAAAAATGACAAAAAAGAAAGCATTCACTCCTCTTTTGTATCTTGTATCTATAGTATTTTTGCCCTGGTGGATTTCTCTCTCATTTACTAAAAGTATGGAATCTTGGGTTACTAATTGGTCGAATACTGGTCAATCCGAACTTTTTTTGAATGATATTCAAGAAAAAAGTATTCTAGAAAAGTTCATAGAATTAGAGGAAATCCTCTTCTTGGACGAAATGATCAAGGAATACTCGGAGACACATCTACAAAAGCTTCCTCTAGGAATCCACAAAGAAACGATCCAATTAATCAAGATCCACAATGAGGATCGTATCCATACGATTTTGGACTTCTCGACAAATATAATCTGTTTTGTTATTCTAAGCGGTTTTTCTATTTTAGGTAATGAAGAGCTTGTTATTCTTAACTCTTGGGCTCAGGAATTCCTATATAACTTAAGTGATACAGTAAAAGCTTTTTGGATTCTTTTATTAAGCGATTTATGTATGGGATTTCATTCACACCACGGTTGGGAACTAATTATTGGTTCTGTCTACAAAGATTTTGGATTTGTTCATAATGATCCAATTTTACCTTATCTTGTTTGCACTTTTCCAGTTATTCTGGATACTATTTTTAAATATTGGGTTTTCTCTTATTTAAATCGTGTATCTCCGTCACTTGTAGTTATTTATCATTCAATGACTGATTAATAAATGATCCACCGATATGAATCCACTTAATTAGAATCTTTCTTACTTTGTAGTTCTACATAAGCATTAAAAACTTTCTATCCGGGGGATTTTCATCCTATAGTATTTCAGTAAAATGATTCCAGTAATATAGCAGAATCGTGGATAGGGAACTATATTAGCGACCTACCCAATTTATTGTAGAAATTTTCGGATCAATGATTAGACCATGCAAACTAGAAATACTTTTTCTTGGATAAAGGAACAGATTACTCGATCTATTTCCATATCGCTCATGATATATATCATAACTCGGACATCCATTTCAAGTGCATATCCCATTTTTGCACAGCAGGGTTATGAAAATCCACGAGAAGCGACTGGGCGTATTGTATGTGCCAATTGCCATTTAGCTAATAAGCCCGTGGATATTGAGGTTCCACAAGCGGTACTTCCTGATACTGTATTTGAAGCAGTTGTTCGAATTCCTTATGATAAGCAAGTGAAACAAGTCCTTGCTAATGGTAAGAAAGGGGGTTTGAATGTGGGGGCTGTTCTTATTTTACCGGAGGGGTTTGAATTAGCTCCTTCCGATCGTATTTCTCCCGAGATGAAAGAAAAGATAGGCAATTTGTCTTTTCAGAGCTATCGCCCTAATAAAAAAAATATTCTTGTGATAGGGCCTGTCCCTGGTCAGAAATATAGTGAAATCACCTTTCCTATTCTTTCCCCCGATCCCGCTACTAAGAAAGATGTTCACTTCTTAAAATATCCTATATACGTAGGGGGAAATAGGGGAAGGGGTCAGATTTATCCCGACGGAAGCAAGAGTAACAATACAGTTTATAATGCTACAGGAGCGGGTATAGTAAGTAAAATCATACGAAAAGAAAAAGGGGGATATGAAATAACCATAACAGATCCATCGGATGGACGTCAAGTGGTTGATATTATTCCTCCAGGCCCAGAACTTCTTGTTTCAGAGGGTGAATCCATCAAATTTGATCAACCATTAACGAGTAATCCTAATGTGGGTGGATTTGGTCAGGGAGATGCAGAAATAGTACTTCAAGATCCATTACGTGTCCAAGGTCTT